TTTTTTGAATAAAAGGATCCAATAAGGTTCGTATTAGTATTTCAAAGATTAGGATTAGTTAGTTATCTCTTAATTCGAAATTAGGGAATGATTAGATGTTACAGATGATGCATTTTTTTTTTTTTCGACCAGTGTTACTCGATTTTTGTTATTTTCCCCTATAATGATTCGAAGTTTTCAATGAAAAATTTTAACTTGAATTAATTCCTTCAATTGGTATTTTTGCTTATTCTCGTATCTTTCAAAAATTTGAACATATAATTCAGTAAGTGACTTAAAAAAGTCTACTTAGGCAAATACTTTACAAACATATGTCTAAAAAAAAATATTTCCTTTAGCTACTTCATGCCTACGATAACTAGTTATTTCGCTTTTCTACTAGCGGCGTTAACTATAACTTCAGTTCTATTTATTGGTCTGAGTAAGATACGGCTTATTTAACTTGAATTTAATTCAAATTACTTTTACAGTTCATAATAAAGAAATTTTTCTGCAGTATTCCATCTATTCTATAGTTCCTTACCGCGCGAATTTACAATTCTTTGGTCGTCGAGATTCATGAGTAATTCGGATTCATATTTAAGGATAGATATTACCTCTCTTTTTCTCCTTTCAAAAAATAAGAATAAAAATGATTGAAGTTTTTCTCTTTGGAATCGTCTTAGGTCTAATTCCTATTACATTGGCTGGGTTATTCGTAACTGCGTATTTACAATATAGACGCGGTGATCAGTTGGACCTTTGATTTATTAAGATCGATTTTGTTGATTGACCTCGCCTTTTCTTTAACTTTAATCTGGCAAAAGTCAAATTCAGAATCTGTTCAATTATTGCCATGTAATTTTGACCTAACAAAACAAGAAAGGAATCACGCTCTGTAGGATTTGAACCTACGACATCGGGTTTTGGAGACCCACGTTCTACCGAACTGAACTAAGAGCGCTCTCTTATAAAAAAAACGACTGTAAGGAAAGGGATTCTTTTTCTAGCTCTAATACATCTTGTATGCATCTACGTCTACTACCCTTATAGAGTATGATCCAAATAGTATGATATAATGTAAAGGCTATCTATGTCCAATTTTGAATCGATCTCAATGAATCTCTCGTTACTGTTCAGAGTAGAGGAAATAAGTGTAGGGATGACAGGATTTGAACCTGTGACATTTTGTACCCAAAACAAACGCGCTACCAAGCTGCGCTACACCCCTTTCAATTAATCAATTAATTTACAGTGTTATTGTAGAGAATCCCTGTTTTGTTTTCCACAGCTTTCTCTTTATTTCGTACATTGATAAAGAGAACTTGAAATAAATTCTTTTTCTTTTTCTCTTAGGGAGTCCATGTTCAAATACAAAAATACAGGCTGTTCTTAGTTACATATACATCTGATCATATCAGCACTTTGCTTGTGTATTACAATAAAGAAGGAGTATTTTAAATGCGAGATCTAAAAACATATCTCTCCGTGGCACCAGTACTAAGTACTTTATGGTTTGGATCTTTAGCAGGTATATTGATAGAAATTAATCGTTTTTTCCCCGATGCATTAACATTCCCCTTTTTTTCATTCTAATTCGAGTCATTTTATTGGTCTAGTTATTGGCACATTTTATTGGTCTAGTTATTGGCAGAGGAAGGGGTAAAGAAGATTAGAGATAGAATTCAATATCTGGGACTCGTACTTCCCCCCTCCCTACTCTATTGTATTGTTTGTTTTATTATTTTATTTTTTAGATTTAGTATTATATTAGAATATGTATTATATTGTTTATTATTTAAGGGCTTTCTATTATTAGATGTTAGTTATTATTCGAAATGTTAGTTATTTAGTAGAAAGAATTCGAATAAGTTATAAAAGAGAAACAATAAGAAGGCATTCCACCTCCGTAAAAGTAGGAACTCGACTAAGGCGCTTAAATAAGTGGTGCCGAAGATGGAAATATGGCTAGGATAACAGTATAAAGATACTCATGAAATGAAATACTCCACTTCAATTCGAAATCTAAAGAGAACTGCCTAGACTAGTTATAAACCTTTTGTATTATTTGTATTATTGGAATTGTACTACTTAATTACTATTATATTGTTACTAATATATTGATTGCATGATTGCAACGAAATCTCTCATAATTGGATTTAAAGCTGGCAACTTCCATCTTTTTACTTCCATTTAGATCGAAAAATCGAACAGTTAAATGAATAGAAAAAAGGAGGTTCATGGCGAGGGGGAAAGATATCCGAGTAAGGGTTATTTTGGAATGCACTGGGTGTGTTGAAAAGGGTATTCGTGTTAATAAAAAATCAAGAGGCATTTCCAGATATATTACTCAAAAAAATAGACACAATACACCCGGTCGATTGGAATTGAGAAAATTCTGTCCCTATTGTTACAAACATAGGATTCACGGAGAAATAAAGAAGTAGATCGAATCAATCACCCGTGTGTCACTTCTTCAAGGAACCTGAAATACGATATATTCAATATATGTTAACTATGTAATAATTAATAACAATAACATATAAAAATAGAATATATAGAATCTCTAAAAAAAAAAAAAAAGAAAGAAAACATGCATAAATTCAAGCGACTCCTTCATAAATCCAAGCGATCCTTTCGTAGGCGTTTGCCCCCGATCAAATCGGGGGATCGAATTGATTATCGAAACATGAGTTTAATTAGTCGATTCATTAGTGAACAAGGAAAAATATTATCTAGACGGGTGAATCGATTGACCTTAAAACAACAACGGTTAATTACTATTGCTATCAAGCAAGCTCGTATTTTATCTTTGTTACCTTTTCTTAATAATGAAAAACAATTTGAACGAGGTGAGTCGACTGCTAGAACTGCCGGGCTTAGAACCCGCAATAAAATGAATAGGCTTACTCTTCAATAGAATCAAACTTCCAATCCGAACTAAAATTAAGAAAAAGAGTGAGTTGAGTATGGTAAAAAAAAAGAATCAATCTTTTTTTTATTGAACGTGTTTGCTCATTGTAACGACTTTATCATATTGTATAATACAAATTTCTACTCTACCTTCCCGGAGTTTCTTATTCAGGTACTTCTATGATTAAAGATTCAAGTATTTTTATCGATTCTTTCCAATAACACTATTTTATTATTTCATTGGAAATCATATAAAGACAGTTTCTGTTTAATATAGCTATCTGGGCAAGTATTTTACGATTAAGAAGCACCCGCCTCTTATACAAATTATATATTAATCCACTATAACTAGAGGATACCCCTCTCCCGCGAATTACTGAATTTATCCGAGTGATCCACAAATGACGAAAATCCCTCTTTTGCCTATCTCTATCCCGATGAGCCGAAACCAAAGCTCGTATTTTCTGTTGAGTAATAGTTCGAGTAAGTCTTGAATGAGCCCCGCGAAAGCTTGAGGCAAATAAACGCATTTTTGTTCTACGGTTTCTAGCTATATATCCTCGTCTAATTCTGGTCATTGAATAAATGAAACTCTGAGGAATAACTGATTGATTTCCTTTCTTTCAGTTTTTCCTTTTCTAGCTTATATAATTAACAAACTTATATAATTAACAAAACGGGTTTCCCAATGTATAAAGTAAAAATTCCAACGGCTTTTGCTACGATAACCTTCCCAACCACGAGTTTTTTAGGAGGCATTGATCAAATGCCCCGAAAAGAGTCAATATAAATAGATATGGATAAAGAAATTGTGGGTTCCATCGTTTATATGGTTATTTTCAAAACGGTAAGGTCCTCTCTATACACCGGAGCCCTTTTCTTGATTCTTCGTTTTTTTGTTAACTTGTACAGTTCACATTCTTTGGCTCTACCCATGGAATTCTCTAGTACTAGACCTTTCACAAGGTGATCCACCTTTAATACAGTAACGGTATTTAATTATGAAGATTTGTTGGGTTAGCTTGACCCTCTTAGTCCGTTCTTGCAAGAGTCTAAGGCTGATATTTCTGCTTAAAAAAGAAAAAAGAAATTCCCTGGATAATAAGTTGCTACGAATTGGTTAATTCTTTTCATCTTAAATTGAAAAATAGAGGGAGTGGTCATGTTTGTCCCAACGAAAACCATCAATTTTGTGCACAATAAACAATAAACACAATAACAAGATTTTTCTTGTTTTTTTAGAGAAGAGAATGGATGTAGGAACCCCAATCTATCTTAGTCATTGATACTGTATCGATCACTGAGACTGGAATTCTTTTCTTTTGTCCCAGTCCAGGATCTGAACGCGTCGCACATACACCCGAGTACATGTTCCTCGGCGCTGAGGACATCCCCTAAGAGCGGGGGATTTCGTTACATTTTTTATTGGCTGTCTTGTATTCCTAATAAGTTGTTTAAGGGTTGGCATGCTGAAGGGTTTAATGGTCTATGGTCTATAGAATTAAGATGGTTTAGATTGATCCTAACCGGATGATTATGAATTCTTTGAATCTATTTTTCTTTTTTATTTACTCAATTGAGTAAATAAAAAAGAAAAAACTATCTAAAAACTATTTTATATTAATGAAACATTGCAAATCATAATTTATGTGGACTCTTTGCTATTTTTCAACCGCTACAAGATCAACAATTCCATGAGCTTGGGCTTCTGGTGCTGACATAAAAACATCCCTTTCCATGTCTTCGGATACGACCCATAAAGGTTTTCCCGTTCTTTGTACATAAACTCTTGTGATGGTTTCGCGCATTTTCAGCAGTTCTTCCGCTTCCAGGATAAATTCTCCCGTTTGTGCCTCATAAAAAGCACAAGAAGGTTGATGGATCATTACCCTGATGATATAGCATAATCAATTTCAAATTAAAAGAAAAGGTTATTCGATTTTTCATCATTAAGGCGCGAGAATTTAAAAAGAAATAAAAAAGATAGAATTGATCAACCGTACGGGCAGGGTTTGCACATTGCATACGGCTCTATCAAAAAATTGACTTTTACCTTCCAATTCCAACAAACCACCAAAGAAAAAGGAAAAATATCGAGTTTATCATCAGATCCAGATTGGTAAATAATCTAATAATTACCTAACTGACCCTCCTTTTTTTTGAGGAGTTCAAAAATAATATGACGGCTCCGTTGCTTTATACCTTATATTATTTAAAAAATTTTTATTTGTGATTCAGCAATCCCAAAGTTTATTTTTTTTTCAAATAAAACAAATCCAATTATAAAAAATCATCGAATCTTGTTTTTTCTATTCTTTTCTAACATAGCCAAAAAGCCTGTTGTTGGTGTGAAAAAAAAGGGTTTGTGACACTGAAAAGGGCTTCCAATAAATAATATCAAATCGGGACTACCTTTTTTCATACTACTCTTTCGATACATAATTGAATGTTTTTGTAATAGTTTTTGAAAAAAGAATACAATTTTTTGATATCGAATTCGAAGTGCCATGCTATTATTACTTAAAAATATTTCATATGGCGAAGGCATAGTTTTTTTTCTCTCAAAAAAAAACTCAATGGCGCCAAGCGTGAGGGAATGCTAAACGTTTGGTAATTTTTCCTCCGACCAGGATAAAAGATCCCATTGAAGCGGCTAATCCCAGGCATATTGTCTGTACATCCGGTCGCACAAATTGCATAGTATCATAAATCGCTATTCCAGGTATTACCCATCCACCAGGAGAGTTGATAAACAAATAAATATCTTTGGTATCACTCTCCATACTTAGATAGACTAGAAGAGCTATGAGTTGATTCGAGAGATCGTTATCAATTCCTTGGCCTAAAAAAATTAATCTTTCTCGATAAAGTCGGTTGATTAGGATAAACCTCAATCCTGTAGGAGCCGTACATGCACCTTTTGATGCATACGGTTCAACAAAAATAAATTAAGAATCAATGTGTAGATCCTAGTTCTTTTTGTTTTTTATATTTTTATAAGAGGCTCTTTCTAATTTTCTATTCTCACGAAGAAACTTTTTATTTCATTTTTCAAGAAATTTTGGCCTGTTTACCGAACAATTTACTAAACTTATCGAACTAACTTCTCCTTGATGTATTGTTTCATCGAGATCCAATCTAAATCACGATGGGATTCTCTTGTTCCTGAATGGGTTTCTTCAATTCTTTTAGGTTTATGCTGCTCTACTCCGAGTAAAGATCCGCCCGATTTTGATTTGCACATATAGAACAAATGCTCCCACTACCGCGTCTTTTTGCGAAAACTTCGTTTTTTTCCTATTTATTTCATGTCTTCCGTCAACTCTTTTACGTACTAATCATATTATTCAAGTAATTCTGATTAACAGGCGGAGATTACTTGAATGTAATAAAAAAATAATACATATGATACAAGTAGGAATCCTAGATTATTATCAATGGGTTTTTTCTAAACGGAGCCTGGATACCTCATTTTATTAGTTCAAACAAACCAACCATAAATTGGATTCTAATTGATAATATTAATTTGGATGTCGCCCAACAATTAAATTTTTTTTCTTTCATTGCACTTCACGCTCCAAATTTTGGATGATTCAATCAATATTTTTTGGGCGAAGCGAAAGGATTTCTCAATCGGGGGAGAGAATGGGGAAATACCATATGACCCACTCTATCTGACAAGTCGCACTATACGTCAACCCAGGATGCATCGTTTTCCCCGGGATTTCGAAAAGGTACTCTTGGAACACCAATAGGCATTAAATGAAAGAAAAAATATTAAAGTACTATATCTTACTTTGATGTGGAAGCGTAATAATGCGTTTCTTTCTTTTAATAATTTCGTCTTTTATCCCATTTTATCCAGATATTTTATATCCATATATTATATTGGATAAATAAATTCAAGGAAGACAGAATGAAGAAAAGAAAGGAGATTTCTTACGAATAGGTACTTTCGAATAATAAACGAATATGTATAGATTCGACCGCCTAAAAGGGTATAAACCCCCCATTGCGTATTGATACTTATCGGGTATAAAATAGATTTGCTTCTCTTTGTTCATATGACCCTACCTAACTGTTTCATTATTACTACTAAAATAAAAGCCTTGAACAAAGATTAATACTTTCTCTCAGCTAATGCACTGAAAATGAGAGGTCCATGGCATAGTTTTCCAGTGCAATAAAGTTACATAGTGTGATTTTTCGTTGATAAAGAGGTATTTCCATGGGTTTGCCTTGGTATCGTGTTCATACCGTCGTATTGAATGATCCCGGTCGTTTGCTAGCTGTCCATATAATGCATACAGCTCTAGTTGCCGGTTGGGCTGGTTCGATGGCTCTATATGAATTAGCAGTTTTTGATCCCTCTGACCCTGTTCTCGACCCAATGTGGAGACAAGGTATGTTCGTTATACCCTTTATGACTCGGTTAGGAATAACCAATTCATGGGGTGGTTGGACTATTACAGGTGGGACTGTAACGAATCCGGGTATTTGGAGTTACGAGGGTGTGGCTGGGGCACATATTATGTTTTCTGGCTTGTGCTTCTTGGCTGCTATTTGGCATTGGGTATATTGGGATCTAGCGATATTTACTGATGAACG